TTGAGATCTGTTGACTTTGTATACCCTTCCATTGTAAATAAATGATCTTATGATAGATCCGTTGGGGTCTTGAAATTATATAATCATAATGGAAACAGCAACCCTAGTCGCCATCTTTATATCTGGTTTACTTGTAAGTTTTACCGGGTACGCCTTATATACCGCTTTTGGGCAACCTTCTCAACAACTAAGAGATCCATTCGAGGAACACGGGGACTAGTTAAAGTAATGAGCCTCCCCGTGTTGGGAGGCTCATTACTTCAATTGAGATAATGAAAAATCATTTCATCTTTTTAGTTGGAACTTTAGGTGGTTCTCGAAAAAAGATAGCGAAAAAAATTATCCCTAGAGTCGAGACTAAAAGGAATGTATAAACCAATGCTTCCATAAATTCGATCGCGGTTTACAATTATAGCTTCCCTAACCTGTTTGTTTTTTCTTTTTTTTTTTCATTTTTATTTTGGGAATCATCTCGAAAGAGCAAGAGTCAAAAAAGAAATGATTAAAATTCACTCCAGTACTCTATTCTATGTAAAATTCCCTCCAAAAATAAAATAGAGGCGAAAGATACCAAAGCAGCGGTCTTGTATCAGACTGCCTGTCTTCTTGTAGTTGGATCCCCAAGTTTTTGGAATGCTCCAAACTCTACTTGAGCATCCAAATCTGGGTCAATACCGGCAAAAACATCTCTGAACAAGGTTCTAGCACCATGCCAAATGTGTCCGAAGAAGAAGAGCAAAGCAAACGAAGCATGTCCAAAAGTAAACCAACCCCTCGGACTGCTACGAAAAACACCATCCGATTTCAAAGTCGCGCGATCTAATTCAAAAATTTCACCTAATTGAGCGCGTCTAGCATATTTTTTCACAGTAGCAGGATCACTATAACTGACTCCATTGAGTTCGCCACCATAGAACTCAACGGTTACACCTACTTGTTCAACACTATACTTCGATTCTGCCCTTCTAAAAGGAACATCGGCTCTAACAATTCCATCGCCGTCTACCAAAACGACTGGAAATGTTTCAAAAAACGTAGGCATACGACGTACAAAAAGCTCACGCCCTTCTTTATCCCTAAAGATAGGGTGTCCTAACCATCCAACTGCTATTCCATCTCCGTTATCCATTGAGCCTGCCCTGAATAATCCTCCCTTTGCTGGATTATTGCCGATATAATCATAAAAAGCTAATTTTTCAGGAATTTTCGACCAGGCTTCTGATAAACTTTGATTTTCTGCTAGCCCGGCGCTAACTCTTCGATATATCTCTTGCTGGAAGTAACCCTGATCCCATTGATAACGAGTGGGACCAAATAATTCGATAGGGGTCGTTGCTGAACCATACCACATAGTTCCAGCAACAACAAAAGCTGCAAAAAAGACAGCCGCGATACTACTAGAGAGTACGGTTTCAATATTTCCCATGCGCAATCCTTTGTATAGACGTTGTGGCGGTCGGACGCTAAGATGGAATAAACCCGCTAATATGCCCAATGTACCTGCTGCAATATGATGAGAAGCTATTCCTCCCGGAATAAAAGGATCAAAACCTTCTACGCCCCACGACGGATTTACAGGTTGTACTTTTCCCGTTAGTCCATAAGGATCGGACACCCATATTCCAGGACCGTACAAGCCTGTTACATGAAATGCACCAAAACCAAAGCAAGCCACCCCCGAGAGAAATAAATGAATTCCAAAGATCTTGGGCAAATCCAAAGAAGGTTTTCCTGTACGTTCATCACAAAATATTTCTAGATCCCAATAGACCCAATGCCAGATAGCTGCCAAAAAGCATAAGCCAGAAAACACAATATGTGCCCCAGCTACACCTTCGTAACTCCAAATCCCCGGATTCGTTACAGTCCCTCCTGTAATACTCCAACCTCCCCACGAATTGGTTATTCCTAAACGAGTCATGAAGGGTATAACGAACATACCCTGTCTCCACATTGGATCAAGAACAGGGTCAGAAGGATCAAAAACTGCTAATTCATACAGAGCCATCGAGCCTGCCCAACCAGCAACCAGAGCTGTATGCATTATATGAACGGAAAGCAACCGGCCGGGATCATTCAATACAACGGTATGAACACGATACCAAGGCAAACCCATGGAAAATACCCCTTTATCAAAGAAAAATAAACACTACGTAACTTTATTGCATTGGAAAAGACTATACTATGACTATCTTATGGACCCCCTTGTTCGGAAGATTATTTCCTAACAAGGGTTAGATTAATATTTATTCTATTCTGTTCGTAATAATGGAAGAATTCTGTTCGTAGGAACAAAGAGAAGCAGATTTATTCTATACTCGATAAGTATCAATACGCAATGGGGAATTGATACCATTTTCTATGAGTAAACGCGTCCCTCCTTATTTATCATTAGAAAGACCTATTCGTAAAAATTTGCCTTTATTTATTATTTATTTTGTCTTTCTTTCTGAATTTTTCTAATCTATGGATAAAATAAATATGATAGAGCCAATATTATAAAGACAGTAAAACCATATTGTTACGTTTCCACATCAAAGTGAAATATAGTATTTAGTTCTTTTTTCTTTCAATTCATGCCTATTGGTGTTCCAAAAGTACCTTTCCGAAGTCCTGGAGAGGAAGATGCATCTTGGGTTGACGTATAGTGCGACTTGTCAGATATATTGGGTCATATGGGATTTCCCCGTTCTCTCCCCCGATCGAGATATCCTCTGTTTCGCCCAAGAAAGAGAAATTGAATCATCAAAAAATTGGAGCGTGAAGTGCAATTAGATGCATTGTTTGGGGGAATTCATAGTACTATTATCAATTAGAATAATTTATGGTTGGCTTTGGTTGGACTAAAAAAATGAAGTATCCAGGCTCCGTTTAGAAAAAACCCAATTGGTAATAAATAGATCTATGATTACTACGTGTATCATAAAAGATTCCTATTTGTTATTTGTAAAGTCATAACAAAAAGAAATGGTGATGGGAAGATTTGTCCTATATGTGCAAATCAAAATCGGGCAGATCCTTACCCGGAGTAGAGCATAAACCTAAAAAGATTAAGAAGACCCATTCAGGAACAAGAAAATACCATCGTGATTTGGATTGAATCTCGATGAAACAATACATCAATGAAAAGTTAATTCGATAAGTTTATTGACCTTTTTCTATTATCAAAAAGAAAGAAAAGAAGTCAAAATTCGTCTTTATTGAAAAATCGAAGAAAAAGCCCTTTCGTTAGAAGTTAGAAAAAACCTGCTATAAATATAAAAAAGAATAGAAAAAAAGAAAGAGGACTGGGATCTAGCCATTGATTCTTTTTTTTTCGCAATTTTTTTTTGAACCGTATGCATCAAAAGGTGCATGTACGGTTCCTAAGGGATACAATTTTACCCTACTCAACCGACTTTATCGAGAAAGATTACTTTTTTTAGGCCAAGAAGTTGATAGTGAGATCTCGAATCAACTTATTGGTCTTATGGTATATCTCAGTATCGAAGATGATACCAAAGATCTGTATTTGTTTATAAACTCTCCTGGCGGGTGGGTAATACCTGGAGTAGCTATTTATGATACTATGCAATTTGTGCGACCAGAGGTCCATACAATATGCATGGGATTAGCCGCGTCAATGGGATCTTTTATCCTGGTTGGAGGAGAAATTACCAAACGTCTAGCATTCCCTCACGCTTGGCGCCAATGAGGTTTTTTTATTTGAGAGAAAAAAGAAAACTATGCCTTCGCCATATGAATATTAAGTAATAATAGCATGGCACTTCGAATTCGATATGAAAAAAATTATGTATTCTTTTTTTTTTCAAAAGATTCGATTATGTATCGAGAGAGTAGTATGAGATAAAAGGTATTTCCGATTTTCTCTTATCTATCGGAAGTCCAATTCAGCGTCACAAACTTTTTTGTTTTCATACTCACAGGCTCTTAACAATATTTATGTTATAAAAAAAAAGAGTGCGAAAAAAACAAAATTTTTCCTTTTTTGGTTGGATCAAAAAGAAACTTTGGGATTGCTGAATCAAAGACAAAAAAAAAGAATCCGTTTTAAAATAGAAAGCAACGGAGCCATCATAGTATTTTTTTAACTCCTCCGAAAGAAAGGGTGGCAATTTGACCATTTACCCATCTGGGGTTGATAGATTCTATTTTTATCTTTCTTGAATGGAAAGTTAAGGGTTAATTTGATTGTAGAGCCGTATGCAATGCACAAAAGATGATGCCCGTACGGTTGTTCAATTCTATCTTTTTTTCCTATTATTCTTTATCTTTCTTTTCTGTTCGTTTCATCACACCAGATAGAGAACCCTTCTACCATCAGGGTAATGATCCATCAACCCGCTAGTTCTTTTTATGAGGCCCCAACGGGAGAATTTATCCTGGAAGCGGAAGAACTGCTGAAACTACGCGAAACCCTCACAAGGGTTTATGTACAAAGGACGGGCAAACCTTTATGGGTTGTATCGGAAGACATGGAAAGAGACGTTTTTATGTCAGCAACAGAAGCCCAAGCTTATGGAATTGTTGATCTTGTAGCAGTTGAATGAAAAAAAATGGATTTTGTGCAAATCCGTGATTTGAGATTTTATCTCCGAGTTTACTATTCTATTAAATAGAAAAAATTCATAATCATCCGGTTAGGATCAATCTAAACCAGCCCTTTAGGTATAAGATTCAACATGCCAACTATTAAACAACTTATTAGAAATACAAGACAGCCAATTCGAAATGTCACGAAATCCCCCGCTCTTCGGGGATGTCCTCAGCGTCGAGGAACATGTACTAGGGTGTATGTGCGACTCGTTTAGATCATGAGCTGACACAAAAAAAAGCAAGAAAACCGCTTTCGAGTATGAATGATCAATACCAGTGAATAGGATAGAATGGAAGAAGGGACTCCATTCACTATCTAAAAATAAGCAAATCGATCCCTCTATTGTGGATAAAGTTTATGGTTTCCATTGGTGCAAATCCAATCACCTGAATTTAAGATGAGA